GAGCCTATCTTCTCTTCTCTAGTCATATTTGAAAAAAAAAGATATCAAAACTTATTACTAATCCAAAACCAGAATATTCGGAGGACTCTTCTGACAAAGAAAGTAATTGTCAGCAAAATTGTTTCTTTTTTTTTTTTCAAATCCAAAGAATTCTTCTTACGTTTTACATAGGTCATCAATTCAGCATCAGCATTGTATAAAAATGGATGAAATAGCCATTTTTCTAATAATGGACTCAAATCATTTTCTCGACATGAGTGTTCTATATCGAAAACAATTTCTTCCAACCCTTCATTTTGATTTTTAAACCATTTTTTTTTTTTCTTAACATAGTAGTAGAAAGAGTACATGCTGCGTCTGGACTTCAAACGATTTAGCTTTAACCATATTCCTAGTCCCATCTTATTGGTTAAGAGAGAATCAAAGTTGATTTACCAATGAATCACGAAATGCTATGGTTCTGAAAGAGGATTTCTTAATTTATTCAAAAGTAATTCGCGGGATCATGCACCCTTATAACGAAAAAAGTGCAGCGGGTTGGATCCAGTTTATTCTTGAAATAAACAAGTCGCACACACCCCCTTTCCAAAAAAAATCAATACACCAAGGACTACGCTTAGATTTATTGGATTTGTTGCTAAAATATCGGTATTAAACCCGAAACTCCCGGCGTATGGCCAGTGACCCACGAAAAGGAAAGAATCGGTTACATTTTTCATATGATCTCCTTTTATAAATTTTATAAATAAAATAGACTATTTCGAATCTTTCATTTTTTTTTTTGAATCATTTTTCTCTTCCACCTCAAAAAGGGTTCTATTGGACTAAGAAGGGGAAGGAATAAATCGAGAGGGAAGGACGAAAGTGAATCAGTATGATAATTCCTCATCCTCAAATCATTCCTTCCCATGGGTTATTGTCCCAACGAATAAAAGTAATTGTAGTAGTTAACTCTTGATATTAATTCGAAAAAGGAAGCATCAAGCCCAGAACAATAAGAAAAATACGTATTTTTCTTATCTTATAGGATTAAGATGAAATATTAAACAAAAGGATTCGCAAATAAAAGCGCTAATGCTACAACTAATCCATAAATTGTTAAAGCTTCCATAAAAGCCAGACTAAGCAATAAAGTCCCTCGTATTTTTCCCTCTGCCTCGGGCTGTCTCGCAATGCCTTCTACAGCTTGACCCGCAGCAGTCCCTTGACCAACCCCAGGTCCAATAGAAGCAAGACCGACGGCCAACCCAGCAGCAATCACAGAAGCGGCAGAAATCAGTGGATTCATGATAAATTCCTCGTACAAAAAAAAAAAAAAAAAAATAGTTAATGATACTTAATGATACAATCAACCAAAAAACTATGACTTAATTATGCCATCGTTAAGATTCATCCAGTCGAAGTAACTAAGAGCTACGAATTGAAATGAGTTGAAGTATAATAATACTATTGAAGATTGAATCATCAGAACTACTTCGATATCTATTTTTTAGTTCCTATCTACGAGTTTTTGTAAATCCCTACGACTTTTGCTTTTCCATGTCTTTATTGGTTATGAACCATTCTTCATTTTGTTTTTCTTGATTGAATCTCTTTCTTCATTCAATATTCAATTCATATTTATAGGCGAAAGGGAACGATTTCTATTTCAATCCTTATCGAAATTCACATATACATCATAGTAAGGCAGATTCGATATATCTTTTAGATATAACTTAGTTCAGATATAACTAGTTAATATCTAATCTCACATATACATGTGTTTCGTCTATAACGTAAACCCACTATTTGTATCGTAGACCCAATCGGACTATAGAAATTGTTTTTTCCCACCATCCACCAAAGGAAGTTGGAATTCTATTGCATACACCTAGTTCGACCCCCCTCGACTAAACAAACCCTTTCGATTTTATTATTATTATTCAATACTGGGGTGATCAATATAAATGGATCAATTCATTAGTGTGAAGCATTGCATAGAAATATCAGTCAATACTTGGTTGATCTAAGTTTATGTAATTGAAACTAAATTCAACTTGATTTTCTATTTAGATTCTATTTCCTTCCTATATTATGTTAATTATTTGTTAATTATTATTATGTTAATTTCTGTATTCATTTATTATTCAATTGAATAATAAATGAATATTTTGCTTGGTGAATGAATTGAATAAAATCGATTAAAAAAGATGCTCTATAGAGCATCTTTTTTAATCGCCCATCGGTATCATAAATCAAATCCATAAAAATTATTATTCAGATTATGACTCCTAATATTTGAATTGCCTCAACCAAAAACCAAACAAAATAAAAAGAAGATTTTACTCGGAGGGAAGGGCCAAACATACATTTTAGGAAAAAGATCTTTTAGATCTCTTTCCTTTTTTTTTTTTTTTTTTTACAATTACCTAATGTCGTAATCTTTTTAGCTATTCTTCTAGTTCTAGATCGTATATACCTTTGTATATGTATACTTATGCTCCGGCAGTCGACTATCTTG